TTTCTTTCTTTAATTAAGAATAGTAATTCTTAATAATTTTATATTATTTCTTTCTTTAATTAAGAATAGTAATTCTTAATAATTTTATATTATTTCTTTCTTTAATTAAGAATAGTAATTCTTAATAATTTTATATTATTTCTTTCTTTAATTAAGAATAGTAATTCTTAATAATTTTATATTATTTTTTTCTTTAATCACTTATATAATTATAGCTGTTCTCTTATTATGACTACTTATATGTAATTATATATATATATCATTATAAGTAATGTAGCCCTGAAATAATTAATTGTACATAATTCTTCATTTATCATATGTCATTTCTTTTATTTAGATATTAATTTTACATACTTAATTGCACAATTATATTTAACCTTTAATCCAAAAAATTCTTTAAGTTTTTACAAATTAATAGTTATAATTTTTTCTTAATACGTCACGAACAATAAAATGCAGCACTCCATGAAACTATATGAAGGAATTTTTTTAATTTTTTTTTTCAGTTAAAAACTATGAAAAGAACAGAAAAGAAAATTATATTATAGATTATATTTTATTAAATATTTATTTATTTTATCTATCTATAATATTAATATAGCTAGTTAGTTGTCTCCACCAATAATCTTATATTTTTATATAACTATACTAAATTTATACTTATAATGAAAGCTATAATTTTTATAACATGATATACTGATATACCCTATTATAAACTGTATAACCTTTTAATAATCAATTTTTTATAATTTTATTAATTTCTTATTCAAACCATTTGACAGCTATAAATTAATTATAATATACTACCGTCGTTACTTTAATATCTAATATTATTATTTAATTAGATCCTAGCAACGCTATAGCGTTATAACTAATTTTTTTTTTATAGATTAACGTAAAATAATTATTAATATAGTTATATATAACTGCTGTTAGTTTAAAAAGCCCATTAAGTTTTTTGCACTAATAATAGCTATAATTTTTTCTTAATATAGCAGGAACAATAAAATGCAGCACCCCATGAAACTATATGAAGAAATTTTTTTTTTTTTTATATTATTACTTTTATGCCCTGCTCTATTAATCTTAATGCTTAATAAATAGGGTTATTGTTTGCATAAGTAATAATATATACTATATTAGGTTATATGATATATATATATATACTATATTAGGTTATATGATATATATATATACTATATTAGGTTATATGATATATATATACTATATTAGGTTATATGATATATATATACTATATTAGGTTATATGATATATATATACTATATTAGGTTATATGATATATATATATATATATACTATATTAGGTTATATGATATATATATATACTATATTAGGTTATATGATATATATATATACTATATTAGGTTATATGATATATATATATATATACTATATTAGGTTATATGATATATATATATACTATATTAGGTTATATGATATATATATATATACTATATTAGGTTATATGATATATATATATACTATATTAGGTTATATGATATATATATATATATATACTATATTAGGTTATATGATATATATATATATATACTATATTAGGTTATATGATATATATTATATATATATATACACTATATTAGGTTATATGAATTATATAACATATATACTATACTAGACTAGACTATATGACACATATGGTACTAATATACGTATACATCATATTAGATTAATATCGCTGTAGTATAATTTTTATATTATATTTAATTTTTATTTATTAAAATTTTTTATTAAAAAAAAAAATGAGAAAAAATAGCATTGCTTTAGTTTCAAACAAATCATCAGTTACAAAAGTTAAATTATTTCATTTCTATCCAACACGTGTTTATTCTTTAAGCATGTTAGGCTATTTTTCTTTATGTTCCGCTCGTTCTGTTCGTATTATAAAAGGTGCGGATAAGAATGAGCAGGTAGAAAGAAGTGCAAAAATTAGAAGTATTATTTCTCAAACTCGTCAATGAATTCATAGAGAAGATTCTACTAAAAGAAAATATTTTTTAAATTCTGTTTTAGCATTAAAAAAAAACTATGTACCAATAACAGAATATATGCTTGGTTCGATACTAATAGATATTAAACGTAAAAAATATCTTTCTTATTTTGTAGAAATTTTTTAAAAAAAAATTTAATGAGAATGCTTAACTTAAAGAATTTTTTTTGTATAGAATGACTATTAGCGTTAAGCTACAAAACAATAAGTTAAAAATTCTTGTTAATGAATATAATGTCTGATTTTAATAAAAGTAATTTTTTTAATATTTTATGTTTAATTGAGCGAAATACTATATTTAAACATTATAGTTTAAATACTTGTAACAGTAATAATAATTTTTTTTTTTATTTTAATCTTGTTTCTAATATTTTTGTTATTCTGTTTAGTTTTTTAATTATTTTATTAGCTTATATGTGAGGTAAAAGTACTGAAAATGTATTTTTATTAATTCAATTAAACTATTATCGTAATGTATTAGTTTTTTATGCTATTTATTCCCCTAATTCTTCTGAAATGCAAAAAATTTCTGAAAAATTGTTTAGATTGTATAAAGATTTATATAATTTAGACTTAAAGGAGTTATCAGAATTAAAAGTTAATTCAATATTTTGATGAGAGCCTTGATCTTACGAGACAATTGCATACTTTCCACCATTTAGTAAAAAATTTTTTAATAGTCCTTGGCATTTTTATTATAAATATAGATTAAGCTTATGAGTAAAGTGACATATTTTAGAAGATCGAATTTGTATTTTTGTGTTGTTGTTTTTGTGAATTTTAATTTAACTAGTCAGGGCATAGTTTTCCTGATGGGTATGAAGGTCGTTGCTGCTGCTATATGTATTTTACCTTTAGCTGGATGCGCTCTAGGTATAGGAATGGTTTTCTGCGGTATGCTATATGGTGTAAGTAGAAATCCAATGTCTTATGATACCGTATTCGGTCTATCATTGTTAGGGTTAGCAATGATTGAGCTATTTGGTTTTATTTGCATTTTTGGTGCAGCAGCCATTGCTATGAGTTAATTGTAGCTATCCACAAAACCTACTTGATGAAATGGTAGACATGCAAGACTTAAAATCTTGTCCGTAAGGGTATTGGTTCAAGTCCAATAGTAGGTATTTTTCGGGTAAGAGGCTGAATGGTTTGGCGGTAGACTGTAAATCTATTGAATTTATTCATAGTTGGTTCGATTCCAACCTTACTCAGAATTATAATATCTAATAATTTCAATTCTAAAGACTTATTATTTGAATATTGTTTATTTAATAAGGGTATTAAAAAAGTAAAAAGTTTAAGACTTGTTAACAATATGTGATTTAAACCAATTCGTTTAACTTTAAAATTAATTTGTTTTCATTTATTGAATGTTTACTTTTTTACTGTAACTAAATTAACTAATTCATTTTTTTTATCTTGTTATACGTCTTTTTATTTTTTTTTTTTAATATAATAGATAAAAAAAAAAATTTATAGTATAAAGAAGGTGATGCAACAGGTTGTTTATTCAGAATACACCTTTAGTATCTTTGATTCTCGAAATTATACCTTCTACACGAAAGAATTATTTCCTGTAGTAAGAGAGTTTTCATGAACTTTTTGTGATAGCATTGATACATCAACAAGTGGTTTAGACGTTATTTTTGAAAATTATTATAGTTTAGGTGTCCATCCAATGAATTATGATGAATTATTAGATTTAAAAAATAAAAATAGTAATAATTTTGTGTTTTTATGTATTGTTGATTTTGTTAATACTTATTTTATGCAATGATATAATTATTTACTTTTAAATGATCAACAAGTTCAATTATTTGTTATTGATTTAATTATGCAACAGCTATATAATCAATATATAAATTATTATTTTATATTTCTTTTGACTTTATTATCTATAATTAAATGACATTACGATCATAGTATGGTTGGGTATACAACTCGAACCAATTTTACTTTATTTTATCAGTTTATTACTTATGATTTTTTAACATTAGTTTTAAATAAATATGAATCTAGTGAAGAAGCTATTTGCTCAATTGTTTTATGGCCTTGGTGTTTTTTATTAGTTTTTACTCATGTTTTTTTAATTGATAATAATGAAATTATTTTTATATTCGTTGAGTGAGGTTTACCAGTCGTATATGGTTTTTTTTTACTTATTGAACATATTTGAAATTTCGGTTCTCATTTTCTTGTATATTTAAATGGTGGTAGAGGTCGACGTTCTATAACAACTGTAATTGTTGAAGATATTTTAACATTTTTTATTGTAATAATTAGAGTTAGTTTACAAGTTGTTAGAGGTTTATTATGTGGATTTTTTCATAATCTTTTTAGAGATATTGCAGATAAGGTTGCAAATATTTATCATACTTATTGTTTTTATACAAATTGAAATATTCCATTTGTTAGAACTAGTACAGTTTTTGTTGACGTGATGTCAATGTTTGCAAAATGATATTTTTTAGGTTGAGCTTTGTTATTTATTTATGCTATTTTGTTCTTACAGGCTTTGTTTTTAGTTATTGCAGTTTGATTATTTTGTAGGTGTTGATTTATCTCTAGTCATAATACTCCTGATAATATTTTTGTAGATGATTATTTTAAAAATAAAGTCTGATCATCTTATGATCATAGACGAGATATTTATTTACGAAAAGTTATAATTGACGAACAGGAGGAATTTGATGCTAGGTATACTGAATTAATGAATCCTATTTATATTTAATAAAAAAAAAAATGAGTAATTAATTTGTTTAAAGAACGAAAATATATAAAATTTAGACGTTTGCAAAAATATCGAGTTATTCAATTTTACTACAAATTTATAAATTATAAATTACGAAAATTTTTTAAAACTACATTTATTTTATATGCAAAAAATAATACTAAAATTTTTTTACAACATTTAAAATTATTTAGATTTTTTTTTAATAGATTATTAAGAAAAAAACGACAATTTTCAAGAAGGGAGCGATTTAAACAAGCCAATAAAAAAGTCGAGTCTTTATTACCCTCAAAACTTGAAAAGAAAGATTTTTTTTATAAAAATTTTTTAGGTTCAGTCAGTTATCTTAAAAATTCATTAAAAAAAAAATTAAATTTTAATTTTTTTTATTTTAAAAAACAAAGAAGTATTAAAAAATTATATTTATTTTTAAATATTTATATGGTTCCATATACAAAAAAACCTGTAGGTAGTAGAATGGGTAAAGGAAAAGGTTCTGTTCGTAATTGATTTTTTCGAATAAAAAGTGGCTGACCTGTTTTTTTTTTTAAAAATTGAAATATAAATACTTTATATTATGGGGTACGAAAATTGAAAATTTTTTTACCAGGAAAATGATTAATGTATTATTACTCTAGTGTTTTTTCTTTACATGGGGGTGCTTTATTAAACTTACATAATACATGAGTAGTTTAGTTAGTTTAGGTTTTTAATGAATTATTGACTATTAAAAATAGATAAACGTAAACAAAAAAATTTAAATTTTTTATTTTTATATACAAATTTTTTTAGTTATTATACAAGATATACCTTATGACAAATTTTTTTTTTAGGTTTTTATTTTGATGAAATATTTAGTAAAACTCTAAAATATTTGTATTTAAAAATTTTATCCTTGCCTGGTTATTTTTTAGTAGATCGTTGATTTTCGAATTGAATAGGCATGAAGTTTTTTAATAGTTTTTTAACAGTTTTTAATAATTTTTTTTTTTTTGAAAAGTTAGATTTTTTTTTTTTTTTTATTTCAGTTTTAAATGCTTTTATTTTTTTTACTATTTATATGTTTTTAATCTTTTTTTTTTTTATTTAATAGTTAAAAAAAAAAAAATGATGAGAATTAAAATATTTTATTTTTTTAAGCAGAATTATATAAGTTTTTATATAAGAAAATTTTTTTTTTTATTTTTTTTTATAAAAAAAAAAATTAATATTATTTATTTTTTATTTTGACTTCATTACTACATACATTATTTATTATTAGTTACTAATAGTAAATTATTAGTTAATTATAGATATATATCTCGAAATTTTTTAAAATTAAAAAAAAAAAAAAAATTATTTATTTTTTTTTATTATTTAAAACACTTACGTGATAACTATTTTTTATATTATATTAATATAAAATGTTATTTTGTTTATTTTTTTTCTAAATTTTATTATTATTATTATTTTATACGATATTTTTTTAAAAGAATATTTTTTATAAAAAAAAAAAATTTTTTTTTATTACATAATTATTTTTACAGCAAAATTATGTATAGGTTAAATTATTTTGAATATTTTTGAATATTTTTTCAAACATTACCAATATACTTATTAAGAAGACGAAAAAGAAATTATCGTTTAAGACGAAAAAAATGATGGATTGTGAATAGATTCAATAGATTTTCATATTTATTCAGAGTTAGTTTAACAGTTGAAGATTTTTTTAATATTAATAAAAATAATTCATTTTTAATTTTAACTAAAAAAATTTTGTTTAGATTCAATAAACCTAAAAAAAAGTTTAAGAGGAGGCGAAAATATCGTTATTATATTAGAAAATTTAAAAAAAAAATTATGAAGTCATTTATACGATTTCATCTTAGACGTAACTTACTACCAAGATGATTAGTAAGAAAATTTGGTTGATATTTTCGTATTAAAAAGAAAAGAAAAATTCGAAGATCACGGCGTTTAATTAATTATTTTAAAGGTAATTTACGATTAAGAAAAAAATTTTTAAGATTTAAATATACAGAAAAAAGAAAATATGTTAGAAAATTTAGCTATAGACGAAAATTATGACTTTATAGAAAAAAAATCCATAGACGAAAAAAATTTTTAACAAGATATCGACTTTTAAAAGTATTTAAAAAAAAACTTTATAATAAACAGTTAAAATTTGTAAAAAAAAATACAACGATAAAATTAATACCTTCATTAAAGTTAATATTAAATTATAGTTTGTTAAGAAAGGTTTTATTATTTCTTAGCAGTTCTACATTAATTAGATCTATTAATAAAATTAGATGATCTTATTCTATTTTTTCAAATTTTCGATTAATTTATACAATATTTAGTGATCCATACTTTTTAAAAAATTTAATATATATAGATCGAAGGCAACGATTCAGATTTTTATTTAAATTTATACGTAGTAAATTTTTAAAAAGAAATATTCAAAAATCATTGTATAATTTTATGTTTAATTCAAATGTTATTTATTCATTTTTTATACCTAAAATGTGTAAACGATTACTTGTAAAAACATATAGACAAAAAAAATTATCTAGTTTTAGTTGAATTTTTTTTACACAAATTAGTAATTTATTTTTTAATTTATTTTTTTCCAATTTTTTTTTTAATTTAAATTTTACTGATAGCGAAAGGTTAAATCGATCTTATTTAAATAGAATGTTTTCACATTTTTTATTATTTAACCCACCAAGAAGTAAATATCATTTTTTAAAAGAATTGTGTGACATATATTTATTGACTGGTATTACAAAAGATTCAAATTTATTACATAAATGATTAATTAGAAATATGTCAATATTATTTTTTAGACAACATTGACAATTTTTACGTTTTTTTAAAATGACGTTATTACATACGTTTAAAATTTTAAAAGATAAGTTTAATATACAAGGCTTATTTATTACATTTAGGGGTAAAATAGGTCAAGTTGGAAGTGTAAGAAAAAAAGCTTATTTTTTAACACAAGGGGTACATCCACTAGCAAATTTAGGGTTTAAAATGAGTTTTAATACTTCTATTGTTAAAACTGATACTGGAGCAATAGGAGTCTCAGTTTATTTATTTTATTAAAAAAAAAAAATGTTCTTTTTTAAAAATTATTATAGATTATTATTAAATGATAGATTTAAATGTTTTAGTTCATTAAATAGTAACAGAGATTTGAACTTAAATAATATTAAAATTTTAAATATTAATTTAAATTTAAGAATTATTTTTTATTTATTTTTTAAAATGTTAATTGAAGAGAAGTATTTTCAATTATTTTATTTTTACAAGTTTTATTTATATTCATTTTTTGTTTTTAATTTTGATAAAAAATTATTATATTATTTTATTATGAAGATTCAAGAGGAATTAAATCTTCATTTATTTATAGTACAAAAAGGTTTTTTTTTTAAATCAACAACCGCACTACCATTTTATAGAAAAAGAAAATTTAAAAAAAAAATTTTAAGTAAAGATAATTATAAACACTTATTTTATAATACTAAAAATAATAATTTTTTAAGTTTAAATTTTAATAATTTAAACTTATATAAGAATTTCAAATTTTTTGAAGATACGTATTATAAAAGTTATTTTAATTATTATTTAAAAATCTTATTTTATCAGGATTTTAAAAATTTACAATCAAATTTAAAATTTTCTAATTATTTTTTTTTATTTAAAAATAAGAGATATGATGTTGTAAATTATCATACTACTAGATTATTATTTTTAAGATTTTTTAATTTAATTTCAAATAGTATTCTTTTTAATACAATTCCATTTTTTATTTTTCCAAAATATTTAGAAAATGAGGTTTATATTCTTTATTCTTATTTATTATATATCCGTACATCAGTTTTATATAATTTAATGTATGTAAAATGACTAGTTTCTTTACAACAGTTAAGTAAGTTTCAATCTAAATTTGGTGTTCCATGTTTTTTTTTTATATTAAATATAACTAATTCTCTTTTATTAGTTAAACCATTAAAAGAATTAAATATACCAGTTAGTGCTTTAATTACTAAGAATGTGAATATGTCTTTTTTTGATTACCCAATTATTTCTTTTTCTCAGACAAAAGGTAGCATATATATGTATTTTTTTTTTATTATGCGCTTATTATTTTTCAGTTTGCAGAAAAGGAAAAAAATTTATTGAAATTTTTTTATTAAGTATCAAATTATTTATGAATTAAAAAAGAAATTAATTGATTATTAATTAGTTAAAATCAGAAAGTTTATAAAATTATTTATGTATTTATCATTTTTAAAAATTCGTCATAAAAAACAATATTTAAAAAAATCTTTAAAGAAAAACAAGTTAATAGTAAATAGAAAAAATTATTTATATAGAAATGTATCAAATTATAATATTAATTATTTAAGGAGACGTTTAACAGTTTTACATAATAGAGTTTTTTTTTTTAGATACTTTAATTATTTAAAAAAAAATAAATTATTATTTAATCAATTAAAACAAAAAAAAGATTTTTATATTTATAAATTAAAAACAGTTTATATTAAATATTTTAAAAATAATTATAACTTATTAAATATTATTAGTAGTAAATTTTTTTTTAAAAAAAATATTGAAAAAAATTATTATAATTATTTTTTTTCAAAAAAAAAAATACCTAATTGATTATTAATTTATATTATAAAAAGTTATAAATATTATCCAACAAGAATTTTTAATCGATTAAAGAAGAAATTAAAACCATATCAATATTTTATTAATAAAAAAATAAATAATATTTATTGTTATTGATATAAAGTAAAATATTTAAAAAAAACTAAACCTTTAGCTGTTGTTAATTCGGCTTTTAATTATAATATGTATAGGGGTCTATTATATAGAAAAACTTTTTTTAAGATACCAAAATTTTTTTTTTTTTTTCGGTGATATCGACTACGTTTATTTGCATTTAATAGTATTCCTGATTTTTTTTTTTTATTTAAAAAACTGTTTCTTGTTAAATTAAAAAAAAAAATAAGACGAAATATTTTTTCTTTATTTTTGATATATAGGTTTCCAAAATTATCATTAAAGAAATTTAATATTTATGCAAGAAATCGTAAATGATATCGATCTCGTTTACCTATGTTTGCTCAGTTAAACTTAATTTATAGATTTTTATTATATAGAGGTGTTTATATGTTAATAGGTAATCATAAACACTTGTTACCTCGAATAACATTTTCTGGTTATATGATTCCCTATTTAATTACAAAAAATAGAAAATCTTTTTGAAGAAATTTTTGTAAATGTTTTACTTTATTTAATTATTCTTATTTATCAAATAATAATAATTTTAGTTATTTATTATTTTCAAAATTAATAAAATTAAGTTTATTTAAAAATGTTTTTGTTGAGATTGGCTGAGCTGTTGCAACTAGATTAGTATTTAATAAAAAACTCCTATATAATAAATTTTCTAATTATTATTTTAGCACTAAAACTTTATTAACTCCTAATTTTTATTTTAATAAAATTTATAATTTAGGTAATATTAATAATTACTTTAATAATATGTTAAATAATTATACTTCATTTTATTTTAGTGATTTTTATCAAAAAAATAAAAAAAAAAAAAAAATTATACGAATTCACAAACAAGAGGTTACCGCTATGCGATGAATTCGTGAAACTTTAAAAAATTTTTTTATTGAAAAGCCTAAACGTGCTTGATTTATTACTAGATTTTGTAAATATTTTGAGAGAGTAAAAACAGCTGGTATTCAATATTTATTATGATTAGAATTACGTTTACCTATTATTTTAATTAGAAGTAAAGTTGTATATTTACTAGAAGATGCATATGATTTAATAAAAAGTGGTTATGTTTTTATTAATGGTAATGTATGTTTAAATGTGAACTATACTGTAAAAATTTATGATAGAATACAATTTGGATTAACTAAATCGTTACATTTATACCATAGAAATTTATTAAATAATGTTATATCAAAGTATAAGAAATTACCGGCATATGTTTATTCAAGATTTTCAGGTAAAAGTAAATTTGAGACTGTTAGAAGAAATACTTCTGCTCGTTGACCGCTAAAGGCATTATGATTTCGAACTGATATACCTAGATATTTAGAGGTAGATTATATTACTATGACTATTTTTGTTTTATATTATCCTTTATGTTTAAAAGATATATTTCCTTTTTATTATTTACATCTAAAATTTTTATCTTCGCGTTGTTATAATTGACGATTTTTTCATTAATTTGTAATGCAAAGTAAATTGATAATTATAGGTTTTTAAAGATGAATAGAGATTTTTTTTCATATTGAAGAGTTGATTCAAAAAATAATATTGCAAATATAAACGAAATAAAAAGCTTCAATTTAAATTTTGGTCCGCAACATCCTGCATCTCATGGAGTTTTACGTATGATTTTACAATTAAGAGGGGAGGTTATTGAAAAAAGTGATACCCATATTGGTTTATTACATAGAGGTACTGAGAAATTAATTGAGGAGAAAAATTATTTGTTAAGTTTACCTTATTTTGATAGGCTTGATTATGTCTCAGTTTTAGCTCAAGAGCATGCATATTGTTTAGCAATTGAAAATTTATTAGGTACGGTTAATTACCAAACTAATTATGTTCAAATCCGTGTTATTTTCGATGAATTAACTAGAATATTAAATCATTTAATGGCAGTTTCAACACATTCATTAGATGTTGGTTGTATGGCTCCTGTTTTTTGAGCATTTGAAGAGCGAGAAAAAATTATGGAATTTTATGAGCGTGTTTCAGGTGCTAGAATGCATGCTGCATTTTATAGGCCTAATGATATTAGTATAAATTATATTACTAATGAGTTACTTATTGATATTATACTTTTTAGTAAAGATTTAATAAAAAGATTAATGATGATTGAAAATAAATTATCAATGACTAGTATTTGAAAATATAGACTAGTAAATATTGGTATTTTAGATTATAAATTTGTCAATAATTGAGGTTTGAGTGGCGTATTAGCACGGTCTGCAGGTTTATTAAGAGATTTACGTTTGTCTTATTTTGAAACATATGCAAATTATTATTACTTAAATATTAGGAGTTTTATTGGAAGAAATGGGGACTGTTATGATCGCTATTTAATTAGAATGAGAGAGATGGTTGAAAGTTTAAATATTATTTCCCAAGTAGTTAATAACTTAACATACATTAAAAATAATAATAATACTACAGATAATTTAACAAAAAGTAATGAAACTTTTTTTTCATATTTAGATTATATTACTGCTAATAATTTAAGATCTAATAAAAAATTTAAACAATCTACTTGATATATTGGAATGGAGGAGTTAATAAATCATTTTAAATATTATAGTAACGGTTTAGATGTTAAAAAAGGTGTTACTTATTGTAGTATTGAGGCTCCTAAAGGAGAATTTGGTGTTACGTTAGTTTCAGATGGATCAAATAAACCATATAGATGTAAAATTCGCGGTGCTTCTTATTATCATTTGCAAGCTTTGGATACAATGGTTCAAGGACATTTTTTTTCTGATTTAGTTACTATTATCGGTTCACAAGATTTGGTTATGGGGGAGGTAGATCGATAAAAAAAAAAATGCGTTCTAATATAAATTTTAACTTACAAAAACGAAAAATAATAAAAGAATATTTACAGAGAATTAGATTTGGTAATATAAAAACAGATTATTTTTTTTTAAAAATACTATTAAAAAGTAAAATAGTTCCAAAACAGACTAAAGCTTTGGCAGTTTTTTATATTTCTTTTTTATGCTCTACTATTTCTAAAACTAAACATAAAAATGTTTGTTTACGTAGTGGGTATAGAAGAAGTGTTATTAATAAATTTGGTTTGAATAGATGTTTTGTTCGTAACGAAATAGGAGAAAATTTTTTTCCTGGATATTCTCCAGCTAAACGTTAAATGGTTTTTCATAACTCTTATAATATATTATTAAATACTTTAAGAGTAGGGTATTTGTCTAAACATCAATTTGTTCATGTACCTTATAACTCTAAAATTTTAAGACTATTAAAAAAACTTATGCAAATTAGATATATTAGTTGTTATGCAATATTAGATGATCGAAAATTACGTATTTATTTGGTTTATAACAATAATAATTTACCAAATTTTAGATTTACTAAATTACTTTATAAACCTTCCCATAGAACTTATATTTCTTATAAACGTTTAGTAATTTTATATAAATATGACTATAGTATTACCTTTATTCTTTCAACTTCTTTAGGGTTATTAACACATACAGAGGCTATAAGTTTAAAGGTTGGAGGTGAAATGATTTGTGCATTATATTCATAATAGTTTTAAATAATTTATATTTAATAATTTAGGTTTTATATGATTAAATATTCTAAAAGATATTTAGATATTTTAAAAAATGGTCTAGAGGATTGATTGTATGTTTTTTCTTATTGTAATTTTTATTTTTATGAAATGGTATACATATTTGATTTTTTTATGTTTGTATTTTTTTTATCAATTTTTTTTAGTTTTTGTTAATAAAATTTTAAATTATATATATAATTTATATAATTAAAATAATAATAATAGTTATATATATATATATATAAATGATTGTTCAGATAGCTCAGTTGGTAGAGCGCAAGACTGAAAATCTTGAGGTCATTAGTTCGATTCTAATTCTGGACAATATTTGCTGTTTTCTTATCTTTATAGGATATTACGAACTAATATTTACTCACCCTCTTATAAATTAAAAAATAGAATTTTTTTAGCTAAAGACTTAAAAATATACAAATCTACTTATTGAACATACATAAAAATTTATAATTCTGGTAATTTTAGTAATTACCTTTTAAGTATAAATATAAATGATAATTATTTTATATTTATATCTCGTGTCCTAATAACCCTAATAACTTATTTTTATATTTTTTAGGTTTTAGATGTTTATCACCTATTTTAGTTTCTTAAAGTTGTATTATGTTCAAGAGTTTCTAAATTATTTAGGTACTCATTGAATTTTTATTATTTTTTTTTTATGCCATTTTAATGCAATACGTTATTTTAAGGGTAAAATTGACAGAACAAATATAAGTGTAAGAAGCTATAGATCTTGAGAATATAATAGAGTAGTAAATCATTATTTTCAATCCTATTTTGATTATGATATAACTATTCAACGTAGATTTGAAGCTTATGTTGCTACTTTTAAACCAAATTTAAAAAATAAAATATATAGATAATTTTAGGTTTTCAATGATTAAGAAACCAAATTTTAAATATCATCGCTATACCGTTACATCTATATTTGTAAATACCCCGGAGTCTAAATGATATAGTTATAAAACTTATATTAGTAGAAGATTACGAAATATAATTAAAAAAATCAATTTCTCAGGGGAGTTATTTTATCCACTTATGTTAAAGTTAGAAGATTATTTTTGAAATGCTTGATTTATATCTGATTTGAAATTAAAACCTTCTTATCTTAGAAGATCAAAATATAGATATACTCCATTAGTTAGTAATTCTAGACCATTACGTAGTGAGTATACATTTATATTAAAATTTTTTAAATTTTTTAGACGTTTGAGTTTTGATTTTAAAATTTTATATTATTTATTAGATACTAAATTTAATTATTTATGAGATTTAATTCTATTTACTAAAGATTCAAAAAAGAAACTTTATTATATGCACGTAATTAAAATTATGAAAGAGTATAGAAAGCTATGAAAATTTTTTAATAATTCGAAGGGTTTAATTTATCCTAATAATTATTTAAATAATTTTTCAAGTAATCAAGTGTCAAGTACTTTATTAGCTCAAAACTTTACTGCTAAGGATTTTTTTGTTGTACAAAAAAAAAGTATTTTGTTTTGTAGATTATCTAGCAGAAAGCAGTCTCGTTCATATATTTTTTCTTTACCTCATGCAAGTAATTTTCAAAAATTATGATTAAAGTCTTCTGGTTTTGACTATAGTTTAAATATGTTTACTATACATTTTTTACGGGTACAACGTCGTTATAATAAACGTAGATATTCAAAAGTTCGATTATATTCAAGACCATCATTTTTTGGTGGGGTATGTTTAGGTAGTTTTTTTATTAATTGTTTTTGAGGTGGAACAATGAAATCAGTTGATTGATATGTTACTATACCTGTTATTATTGATATGAATTTAGTTTTAATGTTTTTATCTATATTAGTAGCTAGTCGTTTATTAATTACTGATTTTAGTATTTCTACATTAAGAAATTTAGCGAAGATACGAATATTTAGATTTTTAAAATTATTTGTTGGTAATAATATAATGCAGAAAATTTTTAAACTTTTTTAAATTTTTTTTTTTTAATTTGAGAAAGATAAATTCTACTTTAGTTTTATCTTATATTACTTATTTATCTCCATTTTTAAATAAAAAGCAACCATTTCAATTGATCCATTATCATTATTTTTGTTGTTATTTATGAGTTTTAAAAGAATTAAGTAAAAATTCTATGTTAATTATTGATATTAAAAAAGGTAAAAAAAAATATATTTCTTTAGTTAAATCTGCTAAATGTCATAAAAAAGGTAAATACACATTTTGATATAAATATTATAAAGTACTTATTTACTTTTATAATTTTTTAAACTTAGAAAAAATATCGAGTTTTAAATACTATGAGATTTTTTATTATTTACAGCAATTTTATCTTGGCTTATCAAGCAATTTATTTTTTTTAAAAAAAATAGCAGTATCACTAAATTGTAGTATTAATTTAGTAAAAAATTTAGGTTTTTCATGTTTACTATCCTCTTAATATTGATAGCCCTCTTCGAGATTTTATTACCAACATTATTGACATTTGTCGGTATAATTTATGTTTTTATATTTTTATTGTTACTATTTTTACAGGTTTTATTTTTTACGACTTGTGAGCGAAAGATTTTAGCATTAACACAACGTAGATTAGGTCCACGAGTTGTTGGTGATAGGGGAAGATTACAATTTTTAGCAGATGCTTTAAAATTGATAACTAAAACGTATTTTAGTCCTAAAAAGTCTAATGGTATACTTTTTCAAAATGCAGCAATTGCGGCATTTTGGTTTAGTTGATTAGCGTTTACTAATTTGACTTTTGAGTATGGTACAGATATATTAGAAGTAGAATATAATATTTTTTTTTTTATGGCTTGTTCTATGGGTTTTGGTATAGCATGGGTTGTTGCTGGTTGGGCTTCAGGTTCAAAATATGCGATTTTAGGTTGTATTAGAGCTGGTTTACAGCTAATTTCCTATGAAATTTTAAGTAGTTCTGTGTTTATGAGTATATTTACTATTGTTAATTCTTCTAATTTTGAGATATTAAATGATATACAAGAGTATCAACCAATTTTTTTATTTATTCCTACATGTATTATTATTTTATATATTGGCGTTTTAATGGAGACTAATAGACCACCATTTGATTTATCCGAAGCTGAGTCAGATGTTGTTGCTGGTTATACAGTTGAATATGCTGGTATTTTATTTGGTTTATTTTATTTAGGGGAATATGTAAATTTATTTACTACTAGTCTTGTGTTATCAATCTCTTTTTGAGGTGCTTGATGATCAATACCAGTATATTTAGGTTATTTATTTGATTATTTAATTGTTTTATATTCTTCAATTGGAGTTAAGGTTTTTGAAAAGTATTCTACAGTTGCTGATTCAATAAATTATATTTTATTTGAAATTGATTTTGAAGAAATATATGATGAGAAAATAAACAATATGCTTCATAAAGTATTATCATAAAAAAATTATATAGCCAGTGAATAATAACATTTTCTTCATAATAAAAGAATTAATTTTATTTGGTAGATTACTAATTATTTTTTCATTTATTTTAACCTTATTATTTTTTTTTTTATTATTATTTCAGAAATTTAATATTTTAAATTCATATTATAATACACAAAATTATAAATATATATATGTTTGATTAACAGTATTAATAAGTTTAGTTTATATGTTTATAGGTTTTAAAATTTTTTTTTTATGCTATAATAATCCTTATTATACCTTTATTGATTCAAAATTAACTTTAATGAATTTAATTAATGGAAATGTTGTTTTTGAGCTATTTAAAAGTATAGATTTTTTTTTATTTCCTTTTAGACGATTTTTTATTTTTTCAATTAGTAAATTAAATATAATTTTTTTATTATTATTTATTTGTTTATACCCAATTATTTCATTTATGGTTATATCAGATGATAATATTTACTCCTTTAAATATTATATTCATATGCAGTTAATTTTTTGTTTTTCTTTTTTTTTGTTATTAACTGAAAATATTGCTGTTTTTTATTTTGTATATGAGGTTATCATTATTCTAACTTATAGTATGTTAAATTTATCATCTAATTCTCGTGGTAATATCGAAGCATCATTATATTTTTTAGGTTGGGCTACACTAGGATCAATACTTGTAGGTTTTGGTTTTTTATGGTATATTATATGTACTAATTCTTTTAATTTTTTAAATATGAGCATTAGTAAATTAACACATTTTGAAACTAATTTAATATACTTGTTATTATTTTTAGGTTTTGGCACAAAAATGTCTTTGTGACCTTTTTGATATTGATTACCTAAAGCTCATGTTGAAGTGTCAACCGGCGTTTCAATTTTTTTAAGCTGTATTATTATTAAATTGTCATATTTTTGTATGTTAAAATTTCAATATTTTTTACCTGGTGAAATTATTGTAAGCTTTTGTATTTTTTTAGGAGTTTTGGGTGTTATTGATATTATTTTCCATGTTATTAATATAAGAGATTTAAAATCTTTAATAGCTCATAGTTCAGTCCTTCATACAAATTTATTAATAATATTAACCCATACTGATACTATCCATACAAGCTTAAATAATATATTATTATATGTTTGGGGACATTCGTTAAGTACCGCTGGTTTATTTTTATGCGTTTACTTAATTGAATTGAGATTTGGAACTAGAAATATAATACATATTAGCGGTATTTGATATTCTATGCCTTTATTAGGTTATTTAATTGTTTGAAACTTATTGTCTTTTTTAGAGTTTCCAATTACTTTATTTTTTTGAGGTGAGTTGTGGTTATGGTTAAATTTAATCTCTTATTTCCCAATTTTAGGAATGGAATTATTATTTTTTTGTTCGTGTATTTTTTTATCTATTTTTTTTAAATTTTGATGAGGAATTTTATTTGGTGTAAGTACTACTACTACTTTACCTATTAATAATCCTGCTTGAAAATGATTTATCATATGAATTGTCTGAATTTTAATTTTACAACTTGTTGTAGGTTTACAGCCAAGTTATTTAACTAGTGTTATTGGTATTCTGTAAATAATAGATTTGTAAGCAAAAAAAAAAAAAACTTATTTGTTTTATGTAAATTTAAATTAAATTAGTTATATATAAAATGAGTATTTATCATCTTTTACTTCAAAAATTAATTGTGGCGTTTTTTCCTATTTATTCGCGTTTTGCTTTAATAGGAGGTTCGGTTGTTTTATGAATTTATGCATCTCAGTATATGAGTGGTTTAATGTTAGGTATTTTATATAATTTTGCCTTTGATATTGGTGTTCCAGGGGTTTTAACATTATGATGAGAATCAACTCACGGTTCTTTTGCTGCAAGAATTCATTCTGAGTTTGGTAATTTAGTTTTTTTTGTTTTATTTATACATATTTTTTTAAAATTCTATTCTAAAGCTAGTCAAGCAGAGGTTGATCATACTTGATTATCAGGTATTTTTATAGCAGTATTAACTTATGTTGCTGGAATTACTGGTGCTATTATGCCATGCTCAATATTAAGTGAAGTTACTGCTACTATTGTTGGTTATTCTATGAATTCAATTATATTGATTGCTTTTGATTTTGTTGAGACTTTTTTAATTCCAGGCCTTGGATTAACTGATGAGACAATGAGCCGAGTTTTTTTTGTTCATCTTGTTGCTCCAACTGTTGTTTTTATTATTGTTTTAGATCATGTAAATAATTTACATTTAACTGATTATACCGATGAAGACGAAATAGATGTTATTTATTTGTTTAGAAGAGAATATTTATTAGAGTTTTTTTCTATTGAGACATATTTTTGATTTGAATATTTTATTTTTTTTTTAACTATAAGAATGATAGCGGATTTTTTTTGACCTTCTTATATGACTGTATCTTATACATTATCAAATTTAGAGTTTTGACCTGTATTAGAAAATATTAATTATGTTATTGCTATACCTCATTGATATTTAAGACCATTAATGAGTTCTTTAGTAACTATACCTCATCATTATTTAGGTTTTGTATATGTTATTCTCCTGTTTCTTTCTATTTTATTTTTTCCATGATTTGATGATATTTCAAAATTAATATTTCCATACCAATCTTCTACTAATTTTTTTGTTAAATTACCAACAGAGGCTTCTTTATACTTAAGATATTTTTTTTTATATTTAGTTTTAAGTTTAGTTTATATATGTGCAATTGTACCAACTGGAAGATATTTTATACCATTAGGTAGTAATGAAGCTATTGTAGAAGTGTTTTGATTTTTTTTATTTTATTTTTTAGTGATATATAGAATTCCTACAATTTTAAATAATTTTTCTTTTTATTACAATTTAATTGAATAATTTAAATTACTTTACAATAAATTTTAGGGTTCGTTTTTTATATTGCTTTTTTAACCTTTGTTACTTATTGCATTTATGCGCGTATTTGTGATATACCAGGAAGATATGCATTGGTTTTTATTCCATTATCTGTTGAGTTTATATTTATTATGGAATTAATAGTTAGCAGCGAATTAGATGGTTTTTATTTAATTATAACAAAAAGTTGAGTTTTTTTTTTTTTATTTATTTTATATTTTTTTAGTTTTTTAATAAGATTTCATTTTGCATATATAGTCTCTACTTATAAAAATTATACTCCATTTTGATGAGATACATTATATGAAACCTTTAAAGATATATATCGAAAAGCTTATATCGATAGTGTTGTACAGGATTTAAAACCCTTAAAAAAAGAATTTACCCAGTATTGATTAAAAAAAAATTTTGATAAAAAAACACAGTTTAGACATCAATTATATATTAAATTTGTTTCTTATAGTTATATTTTAGCTTATATTCTTGCTTTTTTTGTATTTGTTATAGGAAATCTTTTTATGTGAAAAATTGATTTTGTGTATATTGTGTTTTTAGTATTAAACTATCTATATAATCATTTTTTTCATTTTGTATTTTGTATATTTATTTATCGTTTATTTTTATCATATGTTTTTGGTAATATAAAATTACGACATTTTTATAGATTTTCTTCAGTTATATGAGGAAGTAATGATGCTGGAATATTAGACTGTTATAATATGACAGGTTCTTTTAAATTTTATAAAGTTTTAGCTGGGCAGCGTCATCTTGTTGAAAGAGATTTAGTTTGATATTCTGCTGGAGTTTTAGGTTTGAGAAGATATATGCATGTTTTTTTTGGTCGTGAAGGGCCAAAATACTTTGTTACTTTTAAAAATAAACATGTTTTTAGAAGATATTATATGCCTTATTCTTGAGCATCATGTAAATTATATGGTATTGGGGAGTTGGTTGATACGCCTCATTTTAGATTTAAAAGGTTTGTTTATAAATGATGTCAATTAATTCTTACTAGGTCTGTAATAGATTATTTACTAAAAAGACCTGTTGTGGATTATGGGTGTATTGAATTAACAAAATATTATGAACACAATCTTAAAAATAACTTTAAAGATAGGTATTAAGTATAATAATAAATTTGCGACTTAGACACGTAAAACAAAGCATAAACGATTTAAATAATAGTAAATATTTACGTTTTTATAATGATGAGGTATCTTTATGAAAGGATGAAATTGATATAATTTTAGATTTGCCGGATGATATTTGATTTGAATACTATTCACTTGTTATTAGTGAATTCGATAATAATTTAAAAGAAAATGATTTTAACTTGATATTTGATAGCATCCTACGAGTAGATTTAAAAAGAGAGGAGATAAGACCGTATTTAAACTTATTTAAATATTTAAAAACTAAAAAATCTTTATATTATTATATAGGGTATTTATATTGATTTTATAATTATCTATTTATATATAACTATAGATTAAACTGATGACACCCTTCTTTTTACTATTTTCGTGGATTTTATGATCGATTTTTTTACGAGTTATTGTTTTTAAATTATTTAAAGTATAAATATATTAATAATAATTACACACGTATTTTTTACAATATGCCTAAGAATAATTTAAAGGTGAATTTTAAAAATTTTGCTAATGAGTGTTTTCCTTCATTTAATTTATATGTTATTACTGATTTATGTTTTTTATTGCGGCCTAGGAATTTATTTTTAATGTTAACTTTTTATAATCGACTTTTTTTATTACATACTACTGGACAAGAGTTAGGACATGAGGGGCGAAAGAAACAATCTATACAAGTGCGTTCTATTTCAAATATTATATGACACTTATTTTTTAGGGAGAATTGTAGAAATGTGAATGTTAAATTTTTAAATTTTAAAAATAAAGCAATTTATTTTTTAACATTATTAACTCATATAAAATATGTAAAAAGGTTTAAAAATAAACCGATAAAATTTATTCAATTTATTTTTGAGTTGAAACAACAATATGGTTTTTTAAAGGGTAAAAAATTAGCAGTTCGTAAGCGTTTTGTAATTAGAAGACGACGCATGTTAAATTTAAATATTGATAAATATGAAAAAGAGTTAAAAAAAAAAAATGTTATTTAAAAAAATTAGACCAATTTGTGCTAGTTTACGTGATAAATTAGTTGTAAATAGAAGTAGAAGTAAAAAATTTAAAAAACTAATATTAAATTTATATAGGGCTCAGGGTAGGGGTATAAATGGTAATATAATATCGAATCATAAAGGTGGTGGAAATTTATTCCAATATAGATTAGCTGATTATAATTATAATATTTTTAAAAAAACTTCTGGGGTATTTTTAGGTTATGATTTTGATAATTATAGAACAGGTTGATTAGGCTTGATAAAATATGTAAATGGTTGTTATGGATATATTTTAGCCGCAAGCAATATGAATGTCGGCTCTTGTATTCATTTTGAGGATGTAAATGACTATAGTCTTAAACCAGGCTCCAGAACTCTTTTGTCTAATGTTTCTAAAGGTGCATATATATATAATATACCAAATAAGCTTAATAGTAGGGGTGTTTTTGCTCGTTCGGCTGGTACAGGTGGTTTAATTTTAGCTGCGCAATTAAAATATAACCATATATCTGTACGATTACCGTCTAGAAAAGTAATATTATTGCCTAATACAATTTTTGTTAATGTTGGTAAAGTTTCAAATGAAAATCATTATTTAGAAATTTTTGGTAAAGCAGGGGTTGGTAAAATTTTTAATTATAGGCCAACCGTTCGAGGTGAAGCAATGAATGCTGTTGATCATCACCATGGTGGTAGGACTAAAGGTGGAAAAAAACCAAAAACCCCTTGGGGAAAGACTATAAAAAAATAAATGAAATTTTCTTCTCAAATTTGAAGTGTCATTCTTTCGTTATACAGATTTAAAAAAATATCTAAAACTTATATTCTTCAATTAAGTTTTGAAAGAAACTCTAATATACCTAAGTTATTTTTAAAATTTAGATATTTTTATTTACATAATGGTAGGGTTATTCGATACATATTACTAAATGATTATAGAGCTGGAATGAGATTTGGAAAATATTTATTAACAAGAGCTTTAGCAACTAAAAAAAAAAAAAAAAAAAAAATGGGTCAGAAAGGTAAATTTTTATCACAACGTGCAGGTTACGCAAATTTATGACATGATTTATGATATACCTATAAAAATTATCACTCAATATATTTTCAAAACTATTTAATTAGAGAGTTTATTACACATTTAATGTTAGTCGGTTTTAGTACTATTAATTTATTTATATTACCAACAAAAAAAACCTCTAATTTATTAAATATTAATTTTTTAAAAACTAGTGATTATTTATCTAAATTTAAAACCGATTTTAATTATGTAATTTGAGGAAAGGAGTTTTTGCGTCAATTAAGAGGTATATATTTAACAAAATTACATATTATTAAATTCTTTAATTACATGTTTATTAGTGGTGCAGGTTATAAGTGAAGAAAGCGCAGGTCTCATAATAAACGTCTATATAAAGCTGAACAAAGAATTTCGTTATTTTATTCCTCGCTGTTATTATTAGAAAACACTAAACTAGCGATATAATTTTTTTTTTTAATTAGTTAATTTGCTTCTAGACTACATTAATTTTTTATTTACCGACTATATTTTTAATTTTCTAAGTTTATCATATTTATATTTTTTGTTTGTTTATTATTTACATGTTATTTTATCCATTTGAGCTAGAGCTGCTGGTCCTCGAACAAGGTTAGATCAAATAAATAAAATTACATGAAGACAATATTTAATTAAATTAGTTGGGGTATGCTCATGTATTTTACTTATTTCTTTATTTTTTTAATTGATAATTTTTTTTAATTTGCGAAGAGATTTTATCGGAAGCTTGTTTTTACTATTAAATAATTCTACTATAAAATTTTCACTAATAGACAACAAAAGTTCTAAATTATTTTTTTTATATACTACGTTGGAATGGTTTTTACCTAGTATAATTCTTTTTCGGTTAAATTCTTTTTTTTATAATACTTTTTTTGTTGAATTAGTTGGTATTGATAGTACAACCTTTAATAAAAAAAAAAATTTTATAACTTATATATATATATTTTATATGTATTTTTATAATGTAAAATTTTTTTTTAGCTATTCTGCATATTACTTTTCTAATGTGCCATCAATATCCATGTTTTATCAAAATGCGCAGTGACCTGAAAGAGAATTAGCAGAAATGTTTGGTGTTTTTTTTTATAATAAATTGGATAACAGACGTTTATTACTAGATTATTCATTTACTGGACATCCACTATTAAAAAATTATCCTTGTATTGGTTTTACTGAGTTAATTTATTCATTTTTGATATCTTGAATAACTTTAGTTCCTACACAAGTTTTTAATTTTATTATTCCTGATAATTATACATATGTATAGTAATTATATTAATTTGCTTCTAGACTGAATACGTGTTAGATTTAAACTATTAATTAATTGAGCAAGAAGTGGTTCTTTGTGGCCATTAACTTTCGGATTAGCTTGTTGTGCTATTGAGATGATGCATGTTGCTGTTAGTCGGTATGATATGGATAAATTAGGTATGATTTTTCGCGCAAGTCCTAGACAAGCTGACGTTATGTTAGTTGCTGGAACAGTAACTAATAAAATGGCTCCTGTATTACGTCGACTATATGAGCAGATGCCAAGTACTAAATGGGTAGTATCAATGGGTAGTTGTGCAAATGGTGGTGGTTATTACCATTATTCATATTCTGTGTTAAGAGGTTGTGATAGAATTATACCAGTTGATATTTTTATACCAGGTTGTCCCCCAACTGCAGAGTCATTAATGTTTGGTTTAATTTGATTACAGAAAAATATACTAATATCTTAATTAATTTGCTTATAGCTTGAAACTTATTAAAAAATGATACAAAATCGTATTATTATCTGCATGACAGTAGTTTTAAATATATAAATAATGAAGATTTTTTATATAATAATATAAATTTATCTTTTTTTGAGTCAGACGATAAACTAAGTGTAGATACGAATAATTATATTGAACAAAACTATTTTTTGATAGTATCTGATAGTTTTAATAGAGAAACAAAATTTAATGAGTATGTCTTAAAGCTTTTAAAGAATAAAATTATGTTAAAGTTTATATCTGAATTTTATTCAATATCTGTTCTTGAGTATGTCTATCAATATCTTTTTTTAAAACAGTTTTTTTTTTTTAATATTCTGCCATCTTTAAAATTTGAATCTTTTAAGACTAGTATTCATTTATTTGCATTAAAATACTTTTATAACATGAAGTTTTCAAATTATTTTAGAAATTTAACACATGTTTATGCTCTAAAAAGTTTGACAGATACTATTAATTATGCAGAGGATTTAGATTCTAATTATTTATGCGTAAATATTATTGAGGACTTTTTTTTTTTAATTACTTTATAATTTTTTGGTATTACAGGATTATTATAATAAAACTAATCAAAATTTAACAAAATTTTTAATAAAAAAAACTTTAATATTATCAATTAGTATAAAAAATAAAGAGCGTAGATTTTTAACAACTAAACTTTTAAATAAAGTTGATATTCATGAAGATGCCTATGAGAAAAAAAAAAAAATATTTTTTCAAGTAAAAAAAAAATTATTAAAAGAGTCTCGTACTGTAACGTTTAATGAGATAGTTAAAAAATCAGATTTTTTATATAATAAATTAAATAATGTTTTATGTTACTCTAAAAATATGTTGAACTATTATTACTGTCTTTGAAATTTTAAAAAAATAAAGTATGATCAATTAAAGTTATATAAAAAGATTGTTATTCCACAGGATTTTTATTATAATATTGATAGAAGTTATATATTGTATAAATTTTTAGAATATTCTAGCCTTGTAAATTTAGATTATAAGGTAAAAAAATCCTCATATATTAAGTTTTTTTTAAATAAATTTAAAAAAAGTTTAATAAAAAATTCCCCACTTTATCCTTATTTTCAGTATTTTTCTCATCTTGCTTTTACACAAAAAACCTCATTATTTTATTATTTTGAAATGAATCGTAGAACTATAAGGTGAATAATTTATCCTCGTTTAGTTAGTTGATTACTTGATTGTTTTATTGATCGAAATAAATTAAAAACCCTTAATATTTTACGTTATTATAGGTATCAAATAGTTACTAAGAGAAAAAGCACTAGAAGGTAAAAAAAAAAAAAGATAATGGGTGTTCAAAAATCCAAATCAAGCTCAGTACATAAGTATACTAGGTTATTTTTTAAAAGAATTAAAAGTAAGAAGTATTTGTTTATTAGTAGAAATTTTAATAATTACAAGTATTTTGTAAATTTTGCCCATTTAGTTAATTTGCTTCTAGAATATTTATTTTGTTTTAAGTACACCTCTTTATTCGAATTTTTTATTCAAGTTATTGTTATATATAATTTAATACAAATTTTTAAACAAGTTAATTTTTTTTATATGCTAGCTTATTTTATAAACTTTACAGTTTTTGTTGGCTTAAGTATGATTTTATGTGATTTAGATTTAGGTGCTATAATATTATGAGTTATATATGGTGGGGTTATTATAATATTTTTTTTGTATGCTACAATGTGATCAGAAATAATGAAATCTTTTTTACGTTTTTTTGACTATCAAATGTTTTACTACTTATCATTTATTTTTGTTATGTATTATTTTATAAATTTAATTATAGAGTATGAGTTTTTAATTCAAGTTTGACATTTACGATATTTTCAAGTTTATTCATTATTAGCAGATGATACATATGAAGAATTAGAGACATTAGGCGCAAGTTTTTTTTTTTTTTCGTTATTTTATTTTATTTTAAGTACCGTAGCCTTAGTTGTATCTTGCATTTGTGTGGTAGTTATTATTATTAATTTAAAGAAGTTTAAAGCACATTCTTTTGTTTCCTACTTATCTCTTTCAAAAAATAATGTTGCACTTTTTCAAGTTTTACTGCTAAAAAATCAGCATTTTTTTAATCAAGAATATGACTCTACGTATTTAAGAAATTCCTTTACTAAAGTTTTTAAAATTTCTGTGAAATTTCATAGGAATAAATTAAATTATAGGCGAGTTTAGTTTAATGGTAAAATTTTAGGTTGTGGCCCTAAAGAGTAAAGGTTCGATTCCTTTAATTCGCCCTTAAAATATGAATATTAATTTCCATATATTTATGAGACTAGAATCTATTTGATTATTTTTTATTTTTATTATTTATTATTTTGTAGCTATTTTTAGAAGTTTTCGTTTTGCTAACATTAAATTATTTTTTTTTCAAAAATTTGGGGTAATTGATGATAGATCATATAATCCACAGAGAGATGGTAGTTTCGAAAAGTATTTAAAAAATATAAATTTTCTTCAAAAGGAAGTTAATGAGCAGTTTGAGAAGAGGTATAATAGACCTGTTACTAAGTATTGGCCTAAATCTCATGTGTCTCAGTTTATAAGTATTAATATAGCAAACATCCGTTTTTTAATTAATCTACTTTTGTTATATTTTTTATGCTTTAATTATATGTTTGCTAAGTCTTATATTAGACTATATGAAAGTTTCCAGCTTTTTAATTATTGTTGGGTTTATGATAATTTTATTATTGTTTTTTTTTTTATTTATTTGTTTATTTTATATTATTCATATTCAACAAATTATTTAAAAAATCCAGAGCATTTATTTGGAATTTTTTTTTTATTTCTAAACCTACATTATTTTGTTTTAGTGAATAATTTAGTTACAATAGTTTTTTTATTTGAATTACAGTCTATTATATTTCTTTATTATATTGCGTTATTACATTATAATTACTTAGGTTATTCTTATTTTTCAAATAAGACAAACCCGAATCTTCAATCATTTAATTTCCAATGATATATAAATTCATTATTTTTTCAATTTTGAATTTCTTTTGTTGGTGTAATTTTTTTTATGTATGGAATTTTTTATATTTATAGACTTACTGGTTTTTTAGATTGATCTAATTTAAACTTATTTTTTTTTTTATTTAAACATTCATGATCTATGCTTTCGAATATTGATTGTTTATTAGTTTGATTAATTTTTTTTATAGGTTTATTACTAAAAATTGGTTTTTTTCCATTTTTCCTATGAAAACCAGAAATTTATAAGAATTTTAATATTTTTGTATTATTTTTTTATATGTTTATATACTTATTTTTTATTTTATTTTTTTTGTTTTTTTTTTTTAATAGTTATATTATAACTGCTAGGTTTATATGATATGTGTATATTTATTATATTTATACTATTGCAACAATTTTTCTTTTATTTTATTTGCATGCAATTCATGATATAAGAAGTTTTTTAGCGTATTCTTCAGCATTAAATTTATGCTATTTATTAATTGTTTTAACAATTTACAGTTATACAGGTTTTACTTTATTTTTATTTTATTTATTTATATATTCTTTTTATATATTTAATTTTTTTGCATTTTTATTTTTAATTTCTAACAATTTTCTGTGATTTTTTACAGATTTGCAGTATTTAGGTAATTTTGTATTTTTAATGAGTTTTTTTTTTAGTTTTTTTTTTGGGTTGGCTGGAATCCCACCCTTTTTTGGTTTTTTTGCAAAGATTGGGGTCGTTTCAATTTTATTATATAATGAGCATTATTTTTTTTTTTTTTTATCTTTATTTACAGGATTATTCGCAACTTATTTTTATTTACAAATCTATAGATTTTCTGGTTTTTCAATAAAAAGTATTTATTATTTTAATAGAGTTACAACATTCAAATTTTCTGGTTTTTTCTTATATTTAAATTATTTTTTATTAATGATAAATTTTTCATCTTTTTTTTTTTTATCGGATATTTATATATTTTCTTATTGACTTGCATTACAATTATAAAAAAAAAAAAATGGCAACTATATATCAATGTTTAAGTTCTCGTTATGGTAGACGTAGAAAGGAAAGTCAGGTTTGATGCCCTTCATTAAAATCATGTTGTCAAAGGCGTGGTAGAATAATAAAAATTATGATTAAAACACCTAGAAAACCAAACTCTGCTATACGTAAAGTAGCTAGAGTTCATTTAACTACTAGAAAAAATGTTTTTGCAAAAATACCTGGTTCTGGTAATTTACCATTAAAATATAATGTAGTTTTAGTTAAGGGAGGGGGGTATCGTGATACACCCTGTGTTAATTATTCGTTAGTAAGGGGTAACTTAGAGTGTTTACCTTTATTTAAAAAAAATAAGAGACGATCTATATATGGTGTTCCACATAATGATAGAATTAGGTTGCGTCGATGTCTCAGATCTAAATAAGATAATGGGTAGTATAATAATTTTTGGCGTTCTCATTAGTATGATGATTTTTGGGTTGTTGTTGTATTTTGGTTCTTTTTTTTATGCATATTTTTATTCTCGTAGTGGAAGAAATTTATTATTTCGGGATTATTATGAGTGCGGTTTTAAAAGTATTAATGATAATAGAAACAGTATAGATATACACTTTTTGACAGTTGGGTTAATATTTTTAATATATGAGATGGAAATTATATTATTTATTCCATTATTATTAAATATTTATAACTTTTCTAGTTTAATGGTTTATATTGTACTATTTTTAATTTTTTTATTAGGTCTTAGTTATTGATATGAGTTCGATAAATATGTATTGGATGTTACATTTATATAGTATATTTATATAATAAATTATTGTTATTATATAGGGTTGTACCTTGCTTATTTCATGATTAGATTTTTATCTATTAATGTTTTGAATATTATTTATTGGTTTTTTTATATCATTTACAAATCTTTTACATGTATTAATTTTTGGGGAGGTTTTTTGAATTCTTATTACAACTTATTTAATTTTTTTATCATCTTATTTAAATCATTATTTTATCTTCTTTATTAGCATGTATTTATTTGTTTTTGCTACGAGTGAGACGTCTATTGGTTTAGCGCTTATCACTTTAAAAAACGCAATTAATAGCTCTATTACTATAAATAATCATTTTTTTAAAAATTATTTTTTTTTACGAAAACGATTAGCTAAAAAAATAAATTCTATTAAATTATAAAACTTTAATTACTGTACAATATAATTTATAAATATGAATCCATTATTAAATCTGATATAAAAAACAAACAAAATTTTTTAATAGAGTACAGGGATAGTAATAATAAGGCAAATAGCTTAAATATTAAAAACTTAGCTTCCCGTTATGATAATAAAAGTAATTTATTTTTTTATTTTATACAACGAAATTTAAAAAACGGTAACAAATTAAAGTACTGTAGTATTGTTTTTAGTATTTTAAAATTATTACAAAGGTATAGTCAATATGGTGCATATAAGAACAAAGATTTGTTACGATTTAATTCAGGTTTTGATTATTATTATTCATTAGTAGAGCGATATAATGACTTTTTACCAAATTTTACATTGCGTTTAGAGTGTGAGTATAAGGGTAAACATAAAACTCGTCGAAAATATATGTATTCTGTGTTTTTAGATAGCTTTAGATCCAAAATTAATGAATTGTCATTATGATTTAAAAGAATTAGTTTTAAATATAAGTATCGTAATTTTAATACCCGTTTAAGTATTGTTTTTTTTAATTATATATATTTTTTACATTCGAAATTTAATAAAGTGTTTAATTTAGGTAATACGATTTTTAACATGCAACGAAGTAGTAAAAAATTTTTTTTATCAGATAGAAGTGGAACTGAGTCAATTTCGTCCCCTGATACTTATAAAAAAGCATTAGTATATATAACTCGTAATCGCTTAAAGATTAAATTACGACCAAAAATTGATTTGTACTATAAATCTATAGTTTATATGTATAAGGATAATTTAAGTTATGTTATGAAGCACTCATTTGGTAAGATTAAAATTGAAAAATATTTAAAAATGCTCTATAAAAGCGAGCGAATTACTGAAAAAGAGTATGAGGATGGTAGACTTGAGTATCGTAAATATATACAAAAAAGATAAATTATTATAAATTTGTTAAATGAATATTATGAGGGCTGCATATAATTTTAGTCAACTAATTAAATATAATTTACCTAACAACATTGTTTATTTTAATGATACTTATAATAAATTATATATATTTAAATTATCATGTAAAAGGTTATATAAAAATAGAGTTATATTTAATTATTTACCGTTAATAAAAAGTATTTTAATTCTAATATTTTCTGTATCATTTAAAGCATTTCAAGTCTTTAATGATACTTGTATTTATTCATTTAAGAGTGGTATTTTTAAACAATCTTATTTTTTATTATATTTAAAATTCAAAAAAAGAAATAGTACATGATTATCTTTATTGTATAAATAAAAAAAAAAAAAATGTTTTTATTTAAAAATTATTATATGATTTTTTTTAATAGTAAATGCATAAATATTATAAAATATAAATATAATTATTATATAAATTATTTTTGCCCCCAATCCTTTAAATCTATGATATTACCTTTAAATAGTATCGTTTATATAAAGCCTATTTGTGTTATCATTTATTTTCATAATAATATAAGTTTATGAAAAAATTATTATTTTTATTTAAAATTTATGCTACAATCATGAGATCGTTTTGTATTAAGTAAAATTAAATATAGATATAAAGGTAGTTGAATTTATTTAAAAGTTAAAAAAAAGCTTTTAAATAGTATTGTTTTTGAGTTTGGTCGTAGTCATCATGTTTATTTGTTATTATTAAGTAATAATTATTTTAGAAAAAAAAGGTTATTAGATGCTCATTTATTTTCAATTTATGGTGTAAATATTACAGAATTATTTTTTTATTCTTATGCTATAAGGGCTATTCGTTGTTTTAACTCATACACTTTGAGGGGTATAAGATTTTCTCGACAAAAATTTTATAAAAGAGTAGGTAAAGTTAGTAAATATGCTATGTTAAAAAGTAAAATATTTTAATAAATGTTTTTTTATTATATAGTCACCTTAATATTAACTTATTATTATGTTTTATTAGAATGTCTTAAGTATTTTTTTTTTTTATTTTTTTTAAAAATACAAGTATTAGGTTTTTATTTATTGACTTTTTATAAGATTGAGGTTTTGAATTTTTATATAAATTTAGATTTGCATTTTTTTCAAATTTGGCATTTCATTTTTAAAATTTTATATTATGTATTTATTATATATTTATTTTTTATTTATTTTTTTAAAAATATTTTTTATAAGGGTATTTTAATAAATTTTGTTTTAATAATATTTTGTTTTATATTAACTGGTGCTTTATGAGCCTTGTTTGAATATACTTGATATTTTTGATGATCAGGTGATGATTTTGATGAATTTTTTTTATTAATAATACTATTTTTTTTTTTGGTATTTTTTCACTATTTTTTTTTTTTAAAAAAATATTTATTAATTGAGTATTTATATTATTATTATTATTTTATAATCGTTCATTTTTTTATAATTTTTAATTTTAGACATAATAATCTAGTTTATTATAATGTTTCATTTTTTTTTTTATTTTTTTTTTTTATTTTATTATACTTACAATACTCATTTAGCAATATTAATGTATTTTATACATATAAATATTTAAAAAAAAAAAGAATTTATAGCTATTATATATTTTTAATTTACTGGTATTGAATTATAGGTTTTTTTTTTTTTAATTTTTTTTTTAAAAATTTTTTTAATTTTTTTTTTTTAACTGATTTGTTTTGTTTTATATTTAATTTTTTTAAGAATAATTTAATTTTTTTTTTTTTTAAATTCAGTTTTTTTTTTTTTTGAAGTAACATATACATATTTATATATTTAAATTTTTTTTTTAATTTTTTTTTAATATTACATTTTGTTATATATCTTTATTTATGATCTGAATGATTTTTTTTGATAGTTAATTTAGTTGTTAATTCATGATATTATATCTATAGTATATCATTATATATACTAAATGATAGCCATATTAGTTATATTGGTAATAGTTTTTGTTTTAATAGAAATTTTATTTCCTATTTATTTGATAATTTATTTTATTTAGATATTTATATAGGGAATATGTTTATTGTAGATGAGTATTTATTATTATTGTTATATTTATTAATGTTAATATTCATTAATATTTTAATAAAAATTAGTTAAAGTTATAATTTTTAAAAAATTATATATTATTAGATTTTATATTTAATTATTATTTATTTAGTTAACAGTATTAAAAGTAGTAATAAGGTGTAGCAGATAAGGTAAGATATTTAAAATATTTCTTATTTAAATAAATAAAACTATTAAAAAATAAAAGAGTATTTGTAATTGTACTTATTAATAATAAAGTAGTAAAATAGTAAATATTATATCCTGGTGGAGTTTAAAAACCACAGAGGCACTAATGTACTGGTCAAAAATACTGATTTATCTGTCTCTTCGGAGTTAAGACTACTAGAGTTTTATCCCCGTTGTTGACAAGTGAGCTTTTATAGAACATCTCATCCATGAGTTTTACAAATGTCCTTATGACACTACTGATTGTGATATACATTTATTGTTGGTTTATGTTTTTATATTCTTTTTTTTTTTAAAACAGTTTCTTACAACCGTGCAGATATTAGAGGTAAACGCGCAACAGGTGAAAGACGTAGATTAGCTTGATCTGAACTGTTAATCTGCTTAATTCCTTTATTTTGAAGTATAAATATTATTACTAACGCGTTTATGTATTTGAGGGTTGTTGAGAGTACTGGAGGATACGTATTTCTTTCTGTTCAAATATCCGCGTATCAGTGGGGTTGGCGTTACTATTATGGTGATACAATATATCCTAAAAGTCATAACTACCCATTTAGAACTGGATTTAATAAGTTAACTGTAACAAACCCGAATACTTATAAAGTAAGTGAAATAAAATTTATACCAGAAAAAGATATTGATGAAACAACTTTATTAAATTCTGAAGATAAAAAATTATTTAAAAAAATTAAGGATAGTTCATTTAATTTAAGTTTAGTTCGTAATTCTGAGTTTTTTTTAAATAATCCAAGTTTAAGAAATATTTTAAAGTTTTATTTAAACTATGTATCTTTTGACTTTCATAAATTAATACACACGTACGGAATAGGTATAAAAGGAGATATTTATTTTTGTAGATTTTTATTAAAACAATTAGGTAAGGTAACTGATTCATATGATGAGATTGTTAGAAATCAGAGATTTAGTCCTGGATACTGAGTTACTTCTCAAGGTGTTGACGCTAACGCAAATGTGGTATTAAAATTAAATAAAAAACAAGAGACAGTTGAGTATGATTATTTACGCTTATTTAGAACTACAGGCGCTGTTGTTTTACCAACTAGAGTTTGTGTTAGATTAATGTCGACTTCTGAAGATATTACTCATTCTTGAGCCGTTCCTGGATTAGGTATAAAAGTTGATTGTGTTCCTGGTCGTTTATTTTGTATAATGACAAATATTTGACGAGAGGGTGTTTATTTTGGTCAATGCTCAGAATTGTGTGGGTGAAACCATTATAATATGCCAATTTCTGTTTATGCGTTAGGATTAAATCACTTTATTTTATGATGAGAATTAGAATTACATAGTGCGTTTGGCGATATATTTTTAAGACGAAATAAAATAAAAAGTAAGAGTTGTTTAATAAATTTGTATTTTATTCATAACAAACGTGAATGTAATTATTTATTACTTAACTGAAAGTTTAAATAAACTTTCCCAATTAATTTGACTCTAGACTTCATCGGGTTTATCTCAATAAGATTGACTACATGATTTCTTTTCTTCAATTCATACTGACTACTTTTATTTGGTTGCTTTGGTAAATTAATAGGCGATTCATTTATTATTTTTCATAATCCTATAGATTATTGGTTTTTTAAATCCACTCAATTCTTCCTAATACCTGAGAAACTTCTATTTACTGGCGACGCGAGAGTTTATTGCTATCTTTGTCATATAAGTATAACTCTTTGTTTTTTTTATCCAAAAGTATATTGAATTACACCAGCTATAATACGACGTTATCCCGATCCTAAAAAAAGACCATTTTATATAAAAGTAATTCTATTTCTATTGTGGTTATAGTTACCTTTAATTTGCTTCTAGATTTATATGAGATAGACTTTTTAATAAATTTTAATTTTAAAATTAATATTGATTTTATTTATTGCTATAAAATTCTAAAAAATTTATTAGTATTTTTAGGGCAGATAATAAAATTAGTTTCTTTGACGTTACTTGGTTTTATTTTTATTAAAAAATTTTATCCAGGGTGATTTTTTAAAAAAGTCAGTATAGTTTGAAAAAAGTATGTATTTAATGTATTGAAAAATTGACTATATTTTATAATTTATAAGTTTTACTATTTATTAAGGTTTTTTTATCACACATATTTAATTGTAGTTGAGCCTAAATTTAGGTGGTTTCATTGAGCTTATTTAAAACATAATTATAATATAATGAGGTATTATAAATATTTTAAGTTATTTTTACATACATTGTTAAATTTTTTTTTTTTTTTATTTTACGGTAAAAATTATATAAAACGTTTTAATTTTTTTAATCATAATTTATTTAATTTTTACTACTGATTTCAGATTTCAAAAATTTCTTATATTTATTGTTTTTTTCTTACTCTTATAAAGAATATAATTAGGCCTTTTTTAACATTTAAATACTTATTATATTTTTATATATTATATTTTAGAAAAGTACAGGAGTTTATTCGTGAGTATTTAGCTAAAATATTAGGTGAGGAGAAAAAAGAATGAATTGTGTGATGAATATATCTTCTACTTGATTATATGAGATTTAATAGATATTTAAAATTAGAGCGACGAAGGTTGTTTATTAATATAAGAAATTTTGATATTTTTTGATATATCAGGAAAATATTTACCTTTTTTTGCTTTAGATGTAGGAAACGCTTAACTTATTTTTTTTATTATTATTATGATAGAGGAAATAGAGCTCTTAAAAAAGTACATTTATATATTTTTCGTAGAAGATTTATTTACTTTTTGTTGAAGTTTTCATTTAGAAAATTGCGGAGAATGCGTATTTTATTTTTAATCCATTTTTTTAAATTTTTTTGCTTATTACGATTTTATAGGCGGATATATCCTTTTAAATATAAAACTTTTTTTAATAATAAAGTTTATTATTTTAGATATAAGCAGGTTTTTAATAGAGAAAAATATTTTTCTTTATAAAAATTATTATTTAATTGCTGTATAATAAATTACTATATTTAGTTTAATTTTTTTAAGTTGTACCTTTATTTATAGTTGATTAAATATTTGATCATTAGGATATTTAGGCGTTTTTTTTTTAGTATTATCAAATTTATTTATTAGCGTATTTTTTGTTTGATGGGATTTGTATATTTCTTGATTTTATTCTTATACTTATGGAGTGTTAGGTTTTTTATGGGCTGAGCTTGGTAATAATATACATATTTATGTTGGCTTTAATTTAGACTTTTTCGGAATAGTTCTTGCATTTGTTATGACTAGCGGGGCTTTTTTTGTAATTTTATTTGTTTATGTTGATATGTGAAGTGATAAGGATGGTGTTTTTTTTTTAATTGAACTTGGATTTTTTTTAGTTTTTATGCTAGTTACTGTTCTTAGCGATAATATTATTTTTTTCTATTTAGGTTGAGAGGGTATAGGTTTTATGTCCTTATTTTTGATTAATTTTTGATGTGAACGAGTTAGGGGTTTAAAGGCGTCATTTAAAGTTTTTGTTATAAATAAGGTAGGCGACTTTTTTGTTATGACTTTAATTTGTTTGATACTTGGTCAAATTGGAGCAAGTAATTTTATGGAAATAAATTATTCTATGTTAAATTATATAAATTATAATTTTTATTTAGGATCTTATAAGATTTCATTTATTGAGTTTTTAGGTATTATTCTTGTATTAGGTGGTAGTATTAAGTCTGCTCAGTATGGTTTTCATATTTGACTGTTAGAAGCTATGGAAGCACCTTTAGGAGCATCTGCGTTAATGCACTCATCTACTTTAGTCATTGCCGGTTTGGTTTTAATATATCGTTTAATAAATATTTTAGAGTTTAGTAGTTGAGCACAGATTTTAATGTATTTAATGGGTATTTTTTCAGCGTTTAGTGGTTCATTTATTGCTTGTTTTCAATATGAATTAAAGGTTGTTATGGCTTATTCAACTATTAGTAATATGGGGTATATATTTACATTATGTGCCTTAGGTGCCTATTATGAAATGTTAATTGTTGTTATTATCCACGCTTATATTAAAATATTTTTATTTTTAGTCGTTGGAGGTATTATTTTACATTGTAATGGTTGTCAAGACATTCGTTGAATGGGTGGTTTATTTTTATATATACCTGTATTATGAGTTGCATATTTTATTGGTGGTGTTTGTTTAATAGGTCTACCTTATTGAAGTGGTTATTATTGCAAATATTATATTTGTTCATCAGTTTTTAATAGTTCTTTAATTGTTAAGGGCTGTGATTTTATACTATTATTTTCTTATTTTTTTACTGCTATTTATGTTTTTAGGTTAGGTTATTTAGTTTTTTTTGGTTCAAAGAATGGACATAAAAGTATATATAAGGTTAAGTATAACTCACTTATTTATACCTTTGATTTAATATTGTTAGGTATAGTTATTATGTTTTTTGGTATTTTTTGAGTTAATTTAATTGATTCTAATTATATCTCTTTATTTAATTCATATTTTTTTAAAAATTTATTTGTATTTAAATATTTATATTATTCATTATCATATTATTCATTATATATGTGAATTATAATATATATACTATTATTAGTGCTATTTTATTTTTGATTTTTTTTTAACTTGTCATTTACTTGAAATTTTTTTTATTATTGGCATGAAATGTTTGTAGTTTTATTATATATTTTATTTATTTATACCTCTATATAATTATATTTTAAAAATTAAATTAATTAAATGAAGGATGTAAGACGCTTTTTTATTGGAGTTTTTTTTTCGATGTATAGAAGCACAAAATTAGGAGTTCTTTGTTTTGGCTTTTTTTTTATTAATCGAATAGTTTTAAGACTTTTTAATTTTACAAAATGATTTGCCAGAAGTTGATTATTCACTACCAATCATAAAAAATTAGGTTTAATGTATTTATTATTTGCCTGCTGTAGTGGTCTTTTTGGTACAACATTGTCCTCTTTAATACGTTTAGAATTAGCACAACCAGGATCTTTAGTTTTTGCTGGTAATGCTAATGCATATCATGTTGTTATGGCTATGCATGGTGTTATTATGGTTTTCTTTTTAGTAACCCCTGTTGTTTTTGGAGGGTTTGGTAATTATTTCTTACCTGTACAAGTAGGAGCTCGAGATGTAGCATACCCAAGATTAAATAATTTTAGTTTTTGAGTATTGCCTTCAGCATTAGTAATTGCTCTACGTACTTTATGAGAAGGAATGAAAATAAGCCCCTTAAGTATTAAGTATGAATCAGGGTTTGGTCAAAAAGAATGAGAGTGAGTAAATAGTAATGAGTTATTTTTAATTTTTAAAAATGATAAAACTTTATATTTATTTAATGATTATGACTTTTTAAGTGAATCTAAAAGTTGAATTGACTTATATGAAAGTAATAATTTACTTAATATATATAATAATTTAACGGATTGCACTGTGTTGCCTAATAGTTTTTCTGGGTTAAATTCTTATTTACCATCGATTAGTGTTGAGTCAGATTTGACTAATACTATGGCTGGATGAACATTTACAACACCATTTTCTCATAGTCGTTTTACAGGAGCTCCTTTGGATTGAGCATTAGCTTCTTTAATTGTTGCAACGGTTTCATCTACTTTAACCTTAATTAATTTAGTTGTTACGTGAAGGTATCTAAAGGGTAGAGGTTCTAGGTATCAACGTGATTTTTATCCAATAGTTTTGTTAGCTATTTTTATTTCTTTAAGGATTTTAATTATTGTTAGTCCTATTTTAAATGCAGGTTTGTTTATGTTAATTGGTGATCGTCACTTCCATACTGCATTTTTTACCGTTCGAGCTGGTGGTGATATGTTGTTGTTTCAACATATATTTTGATTTTTTGGACATCCTGAAGTTTATATTTTAGTTATGCCTGCTTTTGGAATTGCAAGTACATTAATTCCTTATTATGTCCGTAAACCCTTAGGAAGTAAAATGCATATGATTTATGCAATGCAAGCTATTGCTAGTATGGGTTTCGTAGTATGAGGTCATCATATGTACCTAGTAGGAATTGATAATAAAGCACGTATATTATTTTTTATTGTTACTGTTATGATTGCATTACCCGCATCTGTTAAAGTTTGTGGTTGAGTTGGTTCGTTTTCTAATAGTACAACTTTTTTAACTGCTGAATTATTTTATGCTATTGGTTTTGTTAGTCTTTTTATTATAGGCGGAGTAACGGGTAGTTTTTGTGCACATGCCGCTACTGATATTATTTTACATGACACATATTTTATTATTGGACATTTTCATATTATGTTATCTGGATCCTTAATGATTGCATTATTCGGCTATATATATTTTAATTTTAGAGAATTTACAGGTATTGCATATAATTGATATTTTGCGACGTTACAGGTTTTTTATCATTTTTTTGGTCATATTCTTACATTTGTGCCTGCCTTATGATTGGGTTACGCAGGTATGCCAAGACGAATACAAGATTATCCATGAAGTTATGCTAGTTGACATAGTGTTGCTTCATTTGGCCATGTCGTTGTTTTAGTTAGTATTATATTTTTTTTATTAAATATGTCATTATCTTTTTATTTAAAAAAATCTTGTCATTCAAAAAATAAAGGTTTACCTTTCGTACCTTCAAAATTAATGTATTTATTAATTAATAAGTATTACATTTATTTATCTAGATTCTCTAAGCAAAGTTTAGGTTTGACTTTTATTAGAAAATATTTAAATTTAAGAAAAGTTTTAACAGTATTTTAATATAGTTAAATGAATATGGTGCAAAAATTTTTTTATTTTTATTTTACGAACTATTTAGTTGTTTTTCAATCAATAAATGTTATTTTTATGATTTTTTTAGCATCTTGATTGTTCGAGTGATTATTTTTTTTTGATTATGTTTTAAATTTTTTTAATTCTATATATTTATATTTTCCAAATAAAGTACCTTTATTACTATTAGTTTGCTTAGTTTTTTGAATTTACGTATGGGGTGTTTCAGTTTGGCGAAGAACTCAATTCGGTCGTTTTGTTCGAGGTGACCGAAAATTATGACTAAAAGGGTTTGCTTCATTTTGAGTTGTTGAGGTTGTTACGTTGACTGGGTTATTATTAGTATCTTGTTGAATGTCATGAGGACCGACTATAATAATTTCAAGACATTATTGATTTCCTAAAAAAGGTTTTTTATTCGAGTTGACAATTTTTACATATGTTATGTGATTAACATATTTAATGAGGTTTAGCTTAAAATGACAGTTGTGAAAAACACAGTTTTTTATAACTCTTGTCATTTTATTGATATTGTTTTTGTTAATTTGACGGGATTTAATAACTTTAATGTTTAGAGAAATTGTTAATATGGATACCGGCGCTAACTGACGTTACAGAAAAACTAGTGGTATAGTTTATTCAATATCTTCTATATGATGGTTAGAGTGCTTTTTAGGTCATCATTATAGAGATAATTATAGTTATTATAGTCCTATTGAAGTTACCTTAATAAATTTATTAAATCACAGATATGCTCATCCTTTTAGTTCAGAGAATGTTCTAAGTTTAAAAGAATTTGATAGTTATAATTGACTATCTTTTAATACTCAGTCGTTTTGATGGGATCATATTGGATTATTTTTATTATCTAGCAAAAATTCTGTTAATCCAAGGTATTTATACATTATTAGTGATCCAATAAATTGTATATTTCCTGCATTTGATTCAAGCCTTAGTAAAGGTGCTCAGACTATTATTTCAAGTGACTTTACTAATTATAGTGGTTTTTTTTATCCACGAAGAGTTGGTTTTTTGCCTAAACGACTTGCTATGTGATTTTTTTTAGTAGTTATTAAAATATGACATCATTTTATGTTATTTATATGATGATTTTTTTATTTATTACGTTTATATAACAGAAAAAAAAGTTCATATACTATGTTGTCTGCTTGCTATTTTAATTTGTACTGCTGTTATATTATAGGTTTTTTAGTTTATTTATATCATGTTTTACCGTTTTTAGCTATGCATTTAAAATTTAGACCGCAAATTCAGTGCTCCTTAAGATGATACACTATTATATACGAGTGCTTAAATTATATTTTATTTATATTTATTGGTGATTTATTTATTTTTAAATCTAACCACCCTAATTTAAAAGAATTAGCTTATTCTGAATTATTTAATGGAAAGCAGAAGATATTATCCGTTTCAATAAATACTAGACTTTTATTTACAGAAACTTATTTGAATGGAATGCATGACTTTATATGAGCACACTCATTTACACGATTATCTACTATACGACGATTATCGGCAGTTTTTAGTACTACATGGGGCGTTCATTGAGAGGGTAACAATATATTTAATTCAACTGTTGATATTTATACTTATAATAAATTTAATTACTGACCTTCGATTAATCCGGCGTTAGTTAAAAAAAGCTAATATTATAAAAGTGAAAGCATTAAAGGGATATCTAAATTTAATTAATTGTCGTTTTAAAAAAAACGATATTTGTACGGAGATAATTAAAAAATCTATGAAGTACAAGTTACAAAAAAAAAAAGTGAAGTGAAACATCTCAGTAACTTTTTTTAGTAAAATAAAAAATGAAAAGGTAGTAGTGGCGAGCGAACTCTTTAAAAAAATTAGTGTATTGAGAATAGTTGGAATACTATACAATGATTAGTGAAAGTCTAATATTACACTAGTTTAATATAAGTAATCTGCTTCATGTTAAAGTGGATGAAAAATGCAAAACCATTTGCATATTTAAAATTAATTAAATTGATAGTGAATAAGTAACGTGAGTGAACGATGAAAAGAATATAACACATATATGTGAAAAGACTTTGAAATTTAATGTAAATATCGACTGATGTTTAAACTACAGTGTACCTTTTGTATAATGGACTAGTGAGTTAATTTTATTAGCGAGCTTAATTAATAGTAGGCGTAAATAATATGACAGGGCATATTAAATATTCATTATTTAACGTAAAAGTTTAATTTATTATAAGTTATGTAAAGTAATATAATTATTGTATAAAGTTATAGTGTAAACCTATAGGTAATGTTAAACAACAAAGTAAATAGTGCGTAATACGGGTAAAACTGGATTATGTTATTAAATAAATTTGAAAAAAAAAAAAAAAAAAAATGAATTTGTATATAAATTAGCATATTTATATGATTTGAGTGACTGCTGGATCAGATTATTTATGTGTTATATATATATATAAATATATATTTTTTTTTTCTTTCTTTCTCTTATTTAGATTAATTTTAATTATTTTTGTGTTTTTAGTGTTGTTTATAGTATTTATGCTATAATATTTAAATAAGGAGTAATACGGGGGAACCTGGATTACGTCATTAGGTAATAAAGAGAAAAGAGCTTAAATCGCACGCAAGGGCTTGATGTGTTGGTACGGGTAGCTGCTGGACCAAGTCGCCTACGTAGTTACTAGTGTGGTTTTTTTTTTTTATTATTTAATCCAATTACTTAATACACTATTATTGATCTTTATATTTTATACTTTTAATTAAAAAAAAAAAATGTATTAGTAAAAATTAAATTATGTACAAAAGTTAATATGTTGGTGCAGGTAGCTGCTGGACCAAGTTAACTATGTAATATTACGGTTTATGTATTATTTAGTATATAATTTATATATTAAATAATATATATATATACGGTATATTAGCTAGATACATGTATGTATATATTTATTTAATACTAGTTACATTTATTAAAAGTGTAAAAAGTTATAATATATTAGACGGCCCTAGTTAATAAAATTAGACCCGAAGCTCTGTGATCTAATTATGAGCAGGTTTGGGAATATATCTATATTTTAGGACCGAACCGGTGACTGTTGCAATAGTCTCGGATGACTTGTGATTAGGGGTGAAAGGCTAATCAAACAGAGTGATAGCTGGTTTTCCACGAAAACTATTTAAGTAGAACATGAATTTTATAAAAAAAAAAGGTTTTTTTTTAATAATTTAATAAAAAGAAATAATTTTTTTTTTTTTAAAGTTTATGTGCAGTCTTTTAGCGCAAAGGTTGAAAGACGAGAGGGAAACAGCCCAGACTACTAATTAAGGTTTTTAAGTGTTTTTTAATTTTAAAAATATAATATACTTAACATATATAAAAGGTCGGTATGGAAGCTGTCATCCTTTAAAAAACGCGTCGTAGCGTATTATATATGTATTAGAGTTTTACTAATATTAAGTAGATTATTGAAAATAATTGAAGATTAAAAAAACCACCGAAATTGTAGATTAATGGTAGTGGAATGTTTTGTATATCTAAGAAGAATTATCGAAAGATATTTTGGAGATATCAAAAATAAAAATGCTAGTATGAGTAACCGTTAATGTGAGAAACATTAAAATCTTAAGCCCAAGAGTTTTAATACCAGGATAATCCTTATTATGTGATTCGATCCCTAAGATTAAAATGAAAGTTGAGATTGATGGGTTTTCTAAAATGACATCGTTTAAATTTGTAAAATTTAAAGGATCGGGAAATATTTTAGGAGTTAAATCGTATTTAATCTGAAACTAGTGGGTGTGTTGAAAAAACCAAGATTTTTAAATGAATAATGCTGAAGGAACTCGGCAAATTAGCTTCGTAACTTCGGGAGAAGAAGTACCTTTTAGGTATCATTGAAGAGGGAATAGCGACTGTTTATTAAAAACACAAGACTTTGCGAAATGTTATAATGATGTATAAAGTCTGACTCCTGCCCAGTACTGCAAGATGAAAGAAATAGGTTAAAGCTTATTTATAAATCCCAGTGAACGGCGGCCGTAATTCTGACGGTCCTAAGGTAGCAAAATCCCTTGACGGGTAAGTTCCGTCCTGTCCGAACGGAGTAACGACTATTCTACTGTCTCCAGCATTATTTGGGTGAAATTGAATTATTTGTGAAGATGCGAATATTTTACAATTAGACGGAAAGACCCTATACACCTTTACTGTTATTATATTTTTTTAATGATTTTTTAAATATCTAGAATAGGTAGGAGTTTATTATGACAACATTGTAATACTACTTTTTAAAAAATTTATTAAATTATTAGTAAACAGAAATTATTAGTACTATAAGAAAAGTATAAGAGGCAGTTTAGCTGGGGCGGCTACCACCGAAAGCGTATCGGCGGTGTTAATTTGTTAATTTATAATTTATTTTTTAAAAAGAAATAAATTAATAAAGTATAATAACTTAATTAACAAAACTTGAATATTTACGAATATTTAGGTAGTAAAGTGATTTACTATATATAATGACCCGGTAGTTGATTATGGGATTGCTATCGTCAACGAATAAAAGGTACGTTAGGGATAACAGGCTAATGATTTTAGAGAGTTCTCATCGAAAAAATCGTTTGGCACCTCGATGTCGGCTCATCACATCCTAGAGGTGCACAAGCTTCTAAGGGTTTGGCTGTTCGCCAATTAAAGTGGTACGTGAGCTGGGTTAAAAACGTCGTGAGACAGTTTGGTCCTTATCTGTTGTATAAGTTTGAAACACGTAAGATCCTAATCTTAGTACGAGAGGACTGGAGAGGATTAACCTCTGGTGTATCGATTGTTATCGTTAATATAGCATTGTCGAGTAGCTAAGTTAAGTATGAATAAATATTATAAATAGTATGAATTATTTCTTATAAGTTTCAAAATAGATAAGTTATAGACTATAACATTATTGGTGTAAATAATCATATAGAAATGTATGGAGTTGAACATTATAAATTTATCTAATAATTTTTTTTTTTTTTATGGTTATATGTTATGATAAAATAGTTAGTAGAAATTATAGTTTATTTTTTTTCTGGTCATTGGGTTTGATTCTGGCTCTAGATGAACGCTAGTGAGATGTATTACACATGCTAGTCGAATGTATAATAAATTTAAAAAAAAAATAGTTTTTTTAATTATTTAATTTGCATGGCGTGTTTGCGCGTATAATCTGGGTACTTACCTTTCCTTAGAGTTAAATACTTTCAAAAGTTTTATTATATTATATAGTAAGTATATATCCATCATATAGAGTATTATATAGTATATATAAGATAATAAAGCATAATCGGGGATAGATAGGCTCATTGGAGATTAGGTAGTTGGTGGGGTGACTGCCACACCAAGCCATTAATCTATAGCTGTTATGAGAGTTTATCAGCCACATGGGACGGTGGGAAGTCCTACCTTAGGCAGCAGTGGGGAATTTTGGACAATTAGCGAAAGCTAGATCCAGCAATCTTACGGAGATGAAAAAGGTTATGGTAACTGTAAAGTCTCGTCGTAAACTAGAATAATGATGTTAGGTTTATTGAGAAGCACTGACCAATCATGTGCCAGCAGTTGCGGTAAGACATGAAGTGCGAGCGTTATCTACAATGACTGGGTGTAAAGGATGAGTAGATTGTTGAGAAATTTTTTTTTTACCATAAGCAGTAGCATTAAAATGATTACTATTCTCAAACTAGAATTAATAAGGGGTAAACAGAACTAATATTATAGCGGTGAAATGCTAGGATAATAGAGGGGCTCTCATTGGCCACGGCAGTTTACTATTATTGATTGACATTGAGGCATGAAAGTATAGGTATCAAAAAGGATTAGAGACCCTTCTAGTCTATACTGTGAATGATGAGTATTAAGCAGTTAAGCTTTAGTTAACACGTTAAATACTCCACCTGGGGAATACAATCGCAAGATTAAAACTTAAATCGAAATTGGCGGGAATTTGTATGAACGGTGGAACATGCGTCTTAATTGGACAATACACCAAAGATCTTACCAGTATTAATATTTTGTTTTTATATTTGATGAAATATTTAGGCTCTGCATGGCTGTCGTCAGTTCGTGTTGTGAAACGTGTGGTTAAGTCTTGAACGAACGAAATTCTTTATAATATTGAAAATTAGATAATATTTATTTAATTTACTTATTATTAGATTTGATACTTATAATTTAACTAATTATGAAGTATTGGATTAAAGATTGAAGTCAAGTCAGTATGGACTATATATACTGGGCGGAACGCGTGTTACAATGGTAGATACAATAAGATACGAAAGTGTAAACTTGAGTAAATCATTAAAACCTACCTTAGTACGGAATATTTTATGAAAATAAAATATTAAGGAGTAATCGTTAGTAATCGTATTTTAGAATGGTACGGTGAAAATTAAAGCAAATTTTGCACACACCGCCCATCACGTGCGGAAAGTTATTTTTATTTTTAGTTAAGCCCTCTATTCTTTTATTTAAAAATAAATTTATATAATTATAAATAGGAAGAAGCATGGAACTGAGCGTAAAAATAATTATTTGGACGAAGTTGACACAAGGTATCGGTAGGGGAACCTGTTGATGGACTATTAGAAAATAAATATTATATATTATTGTCTATAGATTTACAAAAATTATAACAATTTTTTTCTATTTGAGAAATTTTAGTATATTGAATTACATATATTTAATGTAGCATTTAAATATAAAACTAAATTATTTTATAATAAACAAGCAGCTGGAGAAGTAGCTTAACGTGTAGAGCAATGGTCTTCAAAATCATATATATAGGTTCAAATCCTGTCTTCTTCGTGTCTGGACTCTTTACTAGCGTAATAGCAGGGGTCATTCCCTTGTGACGGAAGGTGCAATCCCTTCAGTGTCCCAAGGTGTAGGTCGGTACTCAGAGAGGGTGTAGGTCGGTACTCAGAGAGGGTGTAGGTCGGTACTCAGAGAGGGTGTAGGTCGGTACTCAGAGAGGGTGTAGGTCGGTACTCAGAGAGGGTGTAGGTCGGTACTCAGAGAG